GTCTCAGGTGGATCTATTTTATTTAGTTATTCCGTTAAACCAACGACTTGTTATTGGAGCAGATAGCAACAACTATTTCATCAGACATGCGTATTTTTATTTTGATTTTCCAATGGATTTACATCTTTCATTAATGAAATTTTTTGATGTAGTGAGTAATAGGCTCTGGTTGTTCGCTGTTCAAGAATTCTTGTTTAGGCAGTTCATACCATCCATACATAGTGTTTTGATCCAAGATTTCAATTCTTCCATGTTTCAGCAGTAGCATATTGTTCCATGGAGCTAAGGTCCAAAATTTGGAAGAAACAAGCCTTTCCACGACTCTACCACCCAGTCAATTCTGTTCCACTCCCTATTTATTTCATGGCCATATATCCTTCCGGCTAAGGAATGGGAAACCTTTCTCCTGTTACATGAATCCAATTTTCATTTCATCCGGGAAAACCCATCTTTTTCTCAACAATGTCTTTGTCATTTGATCCAATAGCCTTCCGTTAGATAGGAACAGATTTGATAAATACTGATAACTCTCGGATAGAGTATTAGAACGGAAAGATCCATTAGATAATGAACTGTTGGTTCTAATCCATCTCTGGTGATGAATCAACAATTCGAAGTGCTTTTCTTGCGTATTCTTGATAAACCAGCGTTTATATATAGATGTAGGAGGATCTGTTTGGGAAGTAAGAAGCCCTTTTGACATCTCTTCATCTGCAAAGAATTCTCGATGTGAAAACACAGAGACAGGGGGCTGATCTTTGAATAGGAAAAAGAGTGGATCTGCAGGGTCCCAAATGAATTGGCTTATTCGAAAAAAGCCTTGTTCTTTGGAAGATCTATCTCGTGTCTGGTACTGCATGGTTCCACTCTGCAAGAACTCCGAATCATTCTCTTGAAGCTCATTCTCTTCATCATAAATGATCCGCTTGCCCCGAAATGACCTGGCCCAATAGGGAAATCCCAATTCATTGGGCCTTTCGATACAATAAAATAGAAAGCCCCAAGGGCGCCATATTCTAGGAGCCCAAACTATGTGATTGAATAAAGCCTCTTCTATCTGTTGCGGGTCGAGGGCTCCTTCTACTTCCCCTTCTTCAAACTCCGATTCGTATTTTTGATAGAGAAATCTCTGATCAACGATAGAACAAGATCCATTTTGCATCATATCTAAAGGATTCCTTGGTTCGGGCCGAAGAAGCAATGTCACTCGATCATTATCAAACTGACTGCAATCTTTTTCTGTCCGTGAGGATCCCCCCAGAGCACCTTCTACTTCTAATAGGCCATGAACTAGATCAGAAGCATTCTCAACGAGTCCATAAGAAGTGATCCCATTTTTTTCATCAGGCCGGGGTAGAGACCAAAGGTCTTGGGCGACCGATCCGGCAGAACAACTCAAAAGATAAAGAAGTATCGTTAATTTCTTCATGCTCGTTCCAAGTTCGAAGTACCATTTGTACAAATAAGAATCCCGTTCGTTACATGATTTCTTCTTCATATAGATAGATATAGGATCTATGGGGCAATTACTTAGAAGTACATTTTGTGCAACAGCCCTTCCTATCTGATAGAAAAGGATCTCATGATCCTGAACCGATCTTACCCGGGATCGCAAATCCCAAGTTTGTCTATGAAGAGCGGATCTAATTGTATTAGTGTCTATAATTGATTTCTTCTGTGTAATACTAATCGCTAGGGCCTCATTGGTAAGTGCTACAAGATCTCGTGCATTGGAACCCATGGTTATGGACCCGAATTCATTAGTATGGAACATTTTCTTTTCCAAGTGAAATCCCTTAGTATATGAAAGATTGAAAAAGTGCTTTCGTTGTTGTGGAATAAGAAGCCTTCGTATCTTAATGCATGTATTTAATTTATTCGGAACTATTAGAGCGGGATCCACTTTTTGGGGAATATGAGTCGAAGCAATAACAAGAATATTTCTAGTGGAACATCTTTCACAATCCCTGGATAGATAGTTCACTAATAGACCGAGGGATAAGTAATTCGACTCATTCACATCCAGATCATGAATGTTTGGAATCCATATTATGCAAGGAGACATTGCTTTTGCTAATTCGAATTGAAGGGTGATAGAAAATCGGTCTATTTCCGGCATCATATCCATAGTTAGCGCATTCATCAGAGTTAGCAGCTCCAGCTCCGTATCGAGGTCAAGATCGATATCGTCACTAGCATCAATCTCGTCACTATCATCAATATTGTCACTATCATCAATATCGATATCATCAATAAGAAAACCTTTAGGCTTGTTATCCAGGAACTTGTTCAAAAATACCAAAGGAACATAGGAGTTTGTCGCTAGGTATTTGACCAAATAGGAGCGTCCAGTTCCTATAGAACCTATCACTAAAATACCCCTAGAGGGGGATAGGGCTAAGCGGAGCGAAAAGGGTTTTTCATGAGACGGGAAATGAAAACTATTAGCCCCACACGAGGTTTGTGAATAAGTGATTGTCTGATAATGAGCAAGGAATAT